GAGTATATAACTTCGATCATAGGGATCAATTTCTGGTCGCGTAGCTTCATAATAATTCTGTAAAGCTTCCGCATAATTTCCTTCGGATTGAGCCAACATCCGTTACGGTCGTTCATTCTATTCAAAGAATCTCCGTTCCAGAACCGTACGTGAGATTTTCATCTCATACGGCTCCCCCCTTCTGTGCATAGTACTAAGGGGAATAATCCATGGAATCAAAATTTAACTATTCTCATTATGAACTGACAGGAGCTGGTATTTTTACAAGAAATCTCTAGCCAGCCTTCCCGCAAGAGGTTTTTTTAACACCAATCATATTAGTGCTAGATGGAAATGGTAACTCCAACAATTTCTTTGTCCTCAACGCCTCCTATTTTCAGGAATTAGTCACTTCAACGATCTTTGATGGTTATACGGGTATCCAAAGTACGAACGAGATGGATGTTTGTTGTCCCAACCATTCTTGTTAGTCCCGATACCAATAAGGAAAAGGGAAATTTATAACAAAGTTTTCGTATTGTTGATTCCTTGGTGTAGTGCTTCTTCCCCTATGCTGCCTATTGGTACTAGTGGAATAGGATTGACCTACAATATAGAACCCATAGGTGTAACCTTTCGCTCAATACTCAAATTAACAATTGAAGCATCCGAGGCTGCATCAATCGAGGATACACGACAGAAGGAATTGTTCTATCTTCAAACTCACCTTCACCAAGCGTAGGTTTATTTCAATAATTTGGTTCTTTCTATCCCGAATCACATATCTTTCTCATAATACTGAAGTCTAAAAAAAGAAGAAAAAAGAATCAAATCGCACCATCTCTGTAATAGGTAAATGCCTTTTTTTCTCCTGAAGTTGTCGGAATTATTCGTAATAGAATATTGGCTACAATTGAAGAGGTCTTATCAATAAAATTTACATTTATCCGAGATCTAGGCATAATTAGCAATCCTTTCTATAATCTATAATTAGAATTCTTTTCATTACCCTTCGGGGAAAATGATCCCACAAACAAAGGAATTGTACAATACGAAATAACATAAAACAGACTAATTCTAAAAATGTGGACCTTCCGCTCAAATTGTCCCATTTTGTTTGGACAAGGAGAGATATGAAATATTTGAATCAGATTGGATTTCATTACAATTTCATAGTATACCAATGAACGGAACTATTACTATTTCATCTAAGATTTCATCTAAGTTGAATAACCAAGGACTTTCTTTTACTACGGATTTTGATAACTCGAGAAGTTTTGATTTGGTTATGATCCAAAGAGGAAAAAGAATAATTATTCCATGATAAAATAGAGTAGAGTAACCATCCGTTTTGTTTACATGACGATCCATGGGGTAGCTGATGAGAGAAGTTGGTGTTGAGAAATAGGAAATTTGAAAGGAATTATTCCTATGGAACCATTGATCGGTCATACCTGTACTGCAATAATATGAATGACTCGCTATTCACTCGGTTTCTGGTCAATAATAAGATTATGTAGGAGAGATGGCCGAGTGGTTCAAGGCGTAGCATTGGAACTGCTATGTAGGCTTTTGTTTACCGAGGGTTCGAATCCCTCTCTTTCCGTTTCTGTTAATTCACCAACGTGACCGACCACAATGTATCAAATCAAATAACAACTGATACCATTATTCCAGCAATAAGACTTTTATTTGATAGAAATTCTCTATTTCAGAAATTCTCTATTCCTAATTACTGCGGTACGTAAAATACAAATATCGGAAAGAACAAAAAAGAAAAAAAAATCCTACTGCTGATCTATTTGTAATACGTGAATGAGAAAAATGCGGATCAAGGCCCTTAGATCTATTTACTTCGTCGAAAAGAGGGCAAAATTCTCTGAATCTTTCTTTCTTATTTTCGTTAGGTTCAAGTCTGGCGGGAATAATATTCTACGACTAACAACTCATTTATTTTCAAACCGATCCATTTACTATCTATTATTTGATTTACTAATCCTTTATATTGGAATGAGTCAATAGTCAAATGTTTTGGCAATTCCTCGGGGGGGGGTGAAGCAATATAATTTTGAATCAGAGCTTTCGATCTTTGTTTATCCTTCGTAGTAATAATATCTCGGGGTTTGCAACGATAACTTGGTATATCCACTATACGACCATTAACTAAAATATGTCTATGGTTAACTAATTGCCTAGCTCCAGGAATGGTCGAAGCCATACCCAATCGAAAAAGGATGTTATCCAAACGCATTTCAAGTAGTTGTAGTAAAACCTGACCTGTTGACCCTTTGGCTTTTCCAGCGATATGTACATATCTAACTAATTGTCGCTCCGTCAGACCATAATGAAAACGCAATTTCTGTTTTTCTTCTAGACGAATACGATATTGCGATCTTTTCCCAGAACGCAATTGGGTTTTAAGATCACTTCCGGATTTAGGTCTTTTACTAGTTAGTCCTGGTAAAGTCCCCAGACGGCGTATTTTTTTGAAACGAGGTCCTCGATAACGAGACATAAAGACTCCTTTTTTTATTTTATTGAAATTTCATTTTACAGAATAAATCTTAAATTAAGACTGAACTAAAGGATAAACAAAGCAAAGCTAAATTTACTGAAGTATTACAAAGTAGAATGAAATGAATTCTATTAATATCCGGATTTTTTGTATATGTATATATAGGAAGTTGAGGCTCCGTTTTATGATTTGTTCTGTAGAGATCTAATTGCTCCAATCCATTTTTTATTCATAGTTACAAGTTACCACGACATAATAGATCGGTGATCCAACATTTTGAGAAAAGGAGAGATTATCAATCATGGAAAAATCGATAGAGAAAAAAAAAGCCAGCTATCGGAATCGAACCGATGACCATCGCATTACAAATGCGATGCTCTAACCTCTGAGCTAAGCGGGCTCACATAACAGAAATAGAAATAGTATAACAAATAGAAATAGTGTATAGAAATTCAGGAAACTGCTGGATCTTAGCTTAGGGCTATTAGCTATTAATTTAATATGAACTATATAGTTCATATTCATAGTTCTATTGTTATATCTATATCATTATATATATATATCATTAGATATATTAGTTATATCTAATATTATTAGTTATATTAGTTATAACTAATTACATTAATTATTATTTATACATTCTATTCTTTTTTTTATGCATTTTATACATTTTATTTATATATTTATACATTCTATTTATATTTTTGAATATGTATATATATATATATGTTAATGAATATGTATATATAATTATATATATAATTATTAATGAAAATTATAAATTATGATTATAAAAAATCTAATTATTTCTTAATATAAAATTTATTTATTTCTTAAAGTAAAGCAGTTATAGCAATAATTATAGCGTATAGCGAGCGGATCGGTCCTAAGAAAAGATAAAGATAAGATAAGGATAAAGATACAATCCAAATTAGAATGAGACATTCTTCTGGTTTCATTCGGAAAAGGAAGAGATAGGACGAAAAAAAAAAAAAGAAGAATGAATATCGACCGTTCCAGTATTCCAAATCGCACTGTAAAAAAGAAAGGGAGGGAGAAACATATATATATATATGGGATATATCTATCCATATTGAATTGTGGATACATCAATGATAGAATCATTTCTGATTGAAACAAGGTTTATCCAATAGAAATAAACTGATAGAGGATCGCCAAAAAAATCAAATAGCAGCATACACTTTTTCGATATGGGAATCATTATCTAATGAATTCAACGGTTCCAAAATAAATGAAAGAGATGGGTGGAATTCCAACTGGATCTTGGTCTCAAATCAAAAGGGGATATGGCGAAATTGGTAGACGCTACGGACTTGATTGGATTGAGCCTTGGTATGGAAACCTACTAAGTGGTAACTTCCAAATTCAGAGAAACCCTGGAATTAAAAATGGGCAATCCTGAGCCAAATCCTTATTTTGAGAAAACAAGGGTTTATAAAACTAGAATAAAAAAGGATAGGTGCAGAGACTCAATGGAAGCTGTTCTAACGAATGGAGTTGACTACGTTGTGTTGGTAGCTAGAATTCCTCTATCGAAATTACAGAAAGGACGGCCCTATATAATATATCTAATACGTACGTATACATACTAACATATCAAACGATTAATCACGACCCGAATCTATCGAATATATATATATGAAAGAAAAAATTCAGAGTTATTGTGAATCCATTCCAATCGAAGTTGAAGGAAGAATCGAATATTCAGTGATCAAATCATTCATTCCAGAGTTTGATAGATCTTTTGAAAAACTGATTAATCGGACGAGAATAAAGAGAGAGTCCCGTTCTACATGTCAATACCGACAACAATGAAATTTATAGTAAGAGGAAAATCCGTCGACTTTAGAAATCGTGAGGGTTCAAGTCCCTCTATCCCCAACAAAAAGTCCATTTTACTTCCTAACTATTTATCCTCTTTTTTTCATCAGTGGTTCAAACAAAATTCACTATCTTTCTTTCTCATTCACTCTACTCTTTCACAAATGGATCCGAGGAGAAATCTTTGGATCTTATCCCAATTTGGATAGATACGATACCTGTACAAATGAACATATATGGGCAAGGAATCTCTATTATTGAATCATTCACATTTCATATCATTATCCTTACATTTATTAGATAAAATTTTTGAATACTTTACTTTATTTAATACTTTACTTTATTTAGAATTTAGATTTAGTCCCTTTAATTGACATAGATACAAGTACTCTACTAGGATAATGCACGGGAAATGGTCGGGATAGCTCAGTTGGTAGAGCAGAGGACTGAAAATCCTCGTGTCACCAGTTCAAATCTGGTTCCTGACACATGAATAATATATCGGATAGATATTCATACAAATTAATCGAGACAGATCAGGATATATATTCGTTAATAGTCAAGAGCATGATACATACTTATTCATCTAGCGTATAGATATATACCTCCATTTTTAGAGATGGGTAAAAAATATATGTATGGTTATGGTAAAGAACTAAAGTGG